GTAGACGGAGACGGAATTGTTAGAGCCGACGTTCCTTTTAGAAGGGCAGAATCGAAGTATAGTGTCGAACAAGTGGGTGTAACTGTTGAGTTCTATGGTGGCGAACTCAATGGAGTTAGTTATAGTGATCCTGCTACTGTCAAAAAATATGCTAGACGCGCTCAATTAGGCGAAATTTTTGAATTAGATCGTGCTACTTTGAAATCGGATGGTGTTTTTCGTAGCAGTCCAAGGGGTTGGTTTACTTTTGGACATGCTTCGTTTGCTCTGCTCTTCTTCTTCGGACACATTTGGCATGGTGCTAGAACCTTGTTCAGAGATGTTTTTGCTGGTATTGACCCAGATTTGGATGCTCAAGTGGAATTTGGAGCATTCCAAAAACTTGGAGATCCAACTACAAGAAGACAAGTAGTTTGATCCAAGATTTCTCTGTTAGTTTTTTGCTTGTCTTTTTGTGATTTGACATAGATTAAGGAAAGGGAGAAATCTTGATTCGAATCTTCATAAACAGGTATGGAAGCTATAATTGTAAAGTACGAGCAAATTTATGGAAGCATTGGTTTATACATTCCTCTTAGTATCGACTCTAGGGATAATTTTTTTCGCTATCTTTTTTCGAGAACCTCCGAAAGTTCCAACTAAAAAGGTGAAATGATTTTTCATTATATCAATTGAAGCAACAAGCCTCCCAACATTGGGAGGCTTGTTGCTTCAACTAGTCCCCGTGTTCCTCGAAAGGATCTCTTAGTTGTTGAGAGGGTTGCCCAAAAGCAGTATATAAGGCATACCCAGTAAAACTTACAAGTAACCCAGATATAGAGATGGCGACTAGGGTTGCTGTTTCCATTATTATATAATTTCAAGAACAAAATGGATCTATAATATAATAAGATCGTTTATTTACAACGGAATGGTATACAAAGTCAACAGATCTCAATGAATACAAAATAGGATTTATGGCTACACAAACCGTTGAGGGGAGTTCTAGATCTGGACCAAGACGAACTGTTGTAGGGGATTTATTGAAACCATTGAATTCAGAATATGGTAAAGTAGCTCCCGGATGGGGAACTACTCCGTTGATGGGTGTTGCAATGGCTCTATTTGCGGTATTCCTATCTATTATTTTGGAAATTTATAACTCTTCTGTTTTACTGGATGGAATTTCAATGAATTAAATTAGATTCAAACGAACCACGAATTCTTAGTTTTTCAATACAAGGAAAGCTTTTTGGTTTCGGATTTTTCTACCATTAGATAATTTTGGTATTGTTATATTTTTTGTGTTATTGGTAGTTCGATCGTAGAATTTCTTTCTGTATTTCCGGAATATGAGTGTGTGACTTGTTATAATGGATCCTATTGATAGTACAGAGAATGGGTCTGTCATCTTGATAGAGATGGTTTTACTTCGTCGGATATTCATCCCTAGTATCTGGAGCACGGAATATATGAAAAAGATCACAAAATATTAACTACGATTCATACTTAATATTCATACCCCGCGACCGGACTCCACAAAATTTTCCAAAGAGTTATAAGTTCTAAATCGAAAGATTTTTCTTCTTTTTTTTTTTCAAAAAATTCCCTTTTTTTATTTTGATCAAAGGGCAAAGCTTTCTTTGGATTTTTAGTCATTATATATATCTATTCATTCAATAAGTGATGATCGAACGATTCTTACTCAGGGAATCTTTGGACTTAGTTTGAAGTTTTGTTGAATCATCGTGGTTCGAGTATGAATCTGGAGGTTTAATCGATTCATAGGGTCTTAACAAGAGAATTCCTATCAATAATAAAGAAAGCAAGAATAAAGCGGCATTGCACACAAAAAAATCAAAGCGGCATTGCACACAAAAAAATCAAAGAAAGTAGGTAAATAGAAGATTCAAGAGGCCTATAATGATCAACATAAAGACGAATGCGCCAACTTGATATTTTGACATTATAACCACAACTAAGAGCTTTGGGATTTTTACTCGTTCATATCCTCACTCAGAGTGGGAGAGGTTTTATTACAAAGTTTCTATTACATATCCCTTGCAACCAAAGCAATATTTGGGTTTTTTGTTTGAGCTGTACGAGATGAAATTCTCAGATACGGTTCTCAGGGGGGGGGGAGTACTTTTGGTTTACCTATCTCAATAAAGTCTATGATTGGTTCGAAGAACGTCTCGAAATTCAGGCGATTGCAGACGATATAACTAGTAAATATGTTCCTCCTCATGTCAACATATTTTATTGTCTAGGAGGAATTACGCTTACTTGTTTTTTAGTACAAGTAGCTACGGGGTTTGCTATGACCTTTTACTACCGTCCGACTGTTACTGAGGCTTTTGCTTCTGTTCAATACATAATGACTGAAGCTAACTTTGGTTGGTTAATCCGATCAGTCCATCGATGGTCGGCAAGTATGATGGTCCTAATGATGATCTTGCACGTATTCCGTGTGTATCTCACTGGTGGTTTTAAAAAACCCCGCGAATTGACTTGGGTTACA